GTTAATGTAGCTTATCACAAGCATGGCACTGAAAATGCTAAGATGGTACACCACCCGTATAACACCCGAGGTCTTGGTCTTAAACCCCCTGTTACCTCTACCTTTATTTATACATGCAAGTTTCAGCACAACAGTGAAATAACCCCCCCCCACACTGGGGGACGACATCAGCATAACCTCGCCTGAACGTCAAGCAAAAGCCACGCCCCCACGGGCACGCAGCAGTAATTAATATTGAGCCATAAGTGAAAACTTGACTCAGCAAAAGGTACCGCCCCTAGGGGTGGTTAATCTCGTGCCAGCGACCGCGGTTACACGACAAACCCAAGATAACACCAACGGCGTAAAGCACGACTAAAATCTAGACAAGCATTAAGGAAGAACCGCGCTAGGCTGTAAAAAGCCATAAGCAGCAAGAATCCCCCACCTTACACCCAAACTAATTCCACTCGTGAAAGTTGGGGTACAAACTAAGATTAGATACCTTACTATGCCCAACCATAATACAACAATTAAACCACAAATTGTTCGCCAAATAACTACGAGTAAAAACTTAAAATTTAAAAGACTTGACGGTACTTCACAACAACCTAGAGGAGCCTGTCCAATAACCGATAACCCACGATTAATCCTACCCCCTCTAGCCTACAGTCTATATACCGCCGTCGCCAGCCTACCTTGTGAAAGAGATAAAGTAAGCAAAACAATACCACATTAACACGACAGGTCGAGGTGTAACTAATGGGGGGGGAAAGATGGGCTACATTTTCCACAAGAACAGACGAATGCGGCTACGAAGCCGGCCGCTGAAGGAGGATTTAGCAGTAAGATAAGAATAAAATGCCTAACTGAAACATGCAATGAAGTGCGTACACACCGCCCGTCATCCCTGTAATACTACTATAAAAATATATAATAACTACCACCAATAAAGCAGGGCAAGTCGTAACATGGTAAGTGTACTGGAAAGTGTACTTAGTAACAAAAAGTAGCTTACACTAAAGCGTTCGACCTACACTCGAACAACACTAACACAGTCTTTTTGAGCCAATCGCACCACATAATCCAAATATACACTACCCCAACTAAACAAACCATTTGACAAACCAAGTAGATGCGATCGAACAGTATTTAAATCACAAACAGTACCGCAAGGGAAAGCCTCAAGCAAAAAATAGCAAAGATTAACCCTTGTACCTTTTGCATCATGGTTTAGCAAGAACATAAGACAAAAAGAACTATAGCCTAACACCCCGAAACCAGATGAGCTACTTTTGAGCAGCCTAACGGGCGCACCCGTCTCTGTAGCAAAAGAGTGGGAAGACTTAAAAGTAGAGGTGAAATGCTTAACGAATCTGGAGATAGCTGGCTACCTAAAAAAGAATGTTAGTTCTACTTTAGACGGACACACAACCCCTAGTGATCTAAAGATACTCAATAGAGGTACAGCCCTATTGAAACAGGATACAACCTGAATTTGAGAGGAAAAGTAAATATCACTACCAGTAGGCCTTAAAGCAGCCACCTGTAAAAATATCGTTAAAGAATTCCCCAAACTAAAACCCAAATCCACACGAAACTCCAAACCAACTAAAGGTAAGCCTATAAGTATAGACAATATTATGCTAAAACTAATAATGAGACGACCTCTCTTCAACGCACCCATCCGCTAGAAACAGAAAACCTACTAGCAATTAACAGACCATAAAAGGAAACCAACAACCCAGTACACACCTTCACACACACTGTGACACCGACACAGGGGCGTTAAAAAGAAAGATTAACCACTATAAAAGGAACTCGGCAAACCAAGACTTCAACTGTTTAACAAAAACATAACCTTTAGCCAAACAAATATTAAAGGCAACGCCTGCCCAGTGAACTATTAAACGGCCGCGGTACCCTAACCGTGCAAAGGTAGCGTAATCATTTGTCTATTAATTGTAGACCCGTATGAAAGGCAAAATGAAAGTCTGACTGTCTCTTATAGTAAATCAATTAAACTGATCTCCTAGTCCAAAAGCTAGAATACCAACATAAGACCAGAAGACCCTGTGAAGCTTTAACTAACCCATTAAACCCAATAATGGCTACTTTTGGTTGGGGCGACCTTGGAAAAAAAGAAAACTTCCAAACAACACGACCTCCATCGTACCCTCAGGCCCACAAGCCACCACAAGACCCAGTATATCTGATAAGTGAACCAAGTTACTCCAGGGATAACAGCGCTATCTTCTTCAAGAGCCCATATCAAAAAGAAGGTTTACGACCTCGATGTTGGATCAGGACATCCTGGCGGTGCAGCCGCTGCCAAGGGTTCGTTTGTTCAACGACTAATAGTCCTACGTGATCTGAGTTCAGACCGGAGCAATCCAGGTCAGTTTCTATCTATGATATGTTATTTCTAGTACGAAAGGACCGAAATAACAAAGCCAATACCACACGCACGCTTTAACTAAAATGTTAAACTCACAAGACAATAAATACACCAACCCATATAAGGTTAATTAAGACGCACCCTAACCCTTAATAATGACCACAGTCCTATCCAACATTATCAACCCAACACTCTATATCCTCCCCATTCTCATAGCCGTAGCATTTCTCACCCTACTAGAACGAAAACTATTAGGATACATACAACTCCGAAAAGGACCCAACCTTGTCGGCCCCTTTGGGCTGCTCCAACCCATCGCCGACGGACTGAAACTTATTACAAAAGAAGCCACAAAACCAACCCTCTCTTCCCCCCTCCTTTTCACTCTATCACCCATCATAGCCCTCACTCTCGCTATAATCTCCTGAGCCCCCCTTCCCATGCCACTCCCACTAACCAATATAAACCTGGGCCTTCTATTCATCATAACCATATCTGGGTTATTTACATACACTATTCTATGAGCAGGTTGATCATCTAACTCAAAATACCCACTAATAGGGGCAATACGAGCCGTGGCACAAATTATCTCTTACGAGGTCACCCTCGGACTAATCATTATATCAATAGCCACTCTCTCGGGTGGCTACTCCATAACAATATTTGCAGAAACACAAGAACCAGCTTGGCTCCTCTTACCAGCCTGACCCTTAGCAATAATGTGATTCACCTCAACCCTAGCAGAAACCAACCGAACCCCATTCGACCTAACGGAGGGCGAATCAGAACTAGTCTCAGGATTCAACGTAGAGTTTTCCGCAGGGCCATTTGCCCTCCTTTTCCTAGCAGAATATGCTAACATTATCCTAATAAACACCATTTCCACCACAATATTTATCAACCCCGGAACACTGACACCTCAATTATTTACACTAAACCTAATAACAAAAACAATCGTCCTTACAACAATATTCCTCTGAACCCGAGCCTCATACCCCCGATTCCGATATGACCAACTAATGCACCTACTATGAAAACAATACCTCCCAATAACCTTAACCATGTGCCTACTTAATATATCCACCACCATGGCACTATGCGGAACACCACCTCAGTGGAAGTGTGCCCGAGTCTACAGGGACTACCTTGATAGCGTAGCCACAGGATATCATCCTCACTCCCCCACCATTTTTTCAGAGAATATTCCTTCCATAAACCCAAAATAAGTCTTAAATAACAAAATATTCTCCCCCCTTAGAGCAACCCCACATTAAATAACCAAATTTCCACTGTAAAATAAAACTCCCCGAAATAAAAAGATACACCCAATAAACCCCACCAATATAACTGAAATAATAAAACACCACTCAAAGATTACCCCACATTAGACGCCCTCATCGCCCCAGGGGGAGGGTGTGTCTTTTTAGGGGTAATCTACCAAGTGCCCAAAAATAAGTCTTAAATAATAAAATAATGCCCCATTTTGGGGCATTCTTACACCCTGTGCCCAAAATAAGTCTTAAATAATAAAAAATAATAGAAATTAACCTTTTTAAGGGCTATTCCCATACCAAATACCCAAATTTACCCAAAAAACGAGGAGATAGCATTTTTTCAGAGAATATTCCTTCCATAAACCCAAAATAAGTCTTAAATAACAAAATATTTTCCCCCCTTAGAGCAACCCCACATTAAATAACCAAATTTCCACTGTAAAATAAAACTCCCCGCCCCTCCCACTTCCCCTCCCCGCCATTTTAAACCAAAATAGTCTTTAATTAACCCTTGCATATTAGCTCGATAAAAAATCAAAATAAAGCTCTCCTAGGACCCCCCCCCTACCCCCCCCCTGGGTGAAGTGGTCAATTTCGGCTCACTAAAAACAGCCCTGAAAAATTTCCACGCCCCGCTATGTATATATTACATTAATGGTTTGCCCCACGCCTAATAAACGGGAATCCTACTATAATGATTAATATATAATCCTGGTTCATTAACATATATTTCCTGTCCCCATTTCCTGGTCGTTCCATGTTTCAGAGGATGTCTAGTATTAGTAACCATGACTATCTAAAACCTAATGGTGTCCCTTAATTCGACCCAGCCCGTGAAACCCTCTATCCTTCCCCTGATCGCATACAGTCCTGCTTCTCACGGCCATATCTCGCTACCCCTCCCATCTATGCTCTTTCCAAGGCCGCTGGTTACACCTTCAAGGTCATCTCAATGGTCCGGAACCACCCCGCCCTACTAGCTCTTTCCAAAGCCTTTGGTCGCACCCTTTATCCTGGTACATTCTGCCGCATGTTCTTATCACCTATGCTAGCTCCACCCCTGGTTAGCTTTATTTCTCACTCCTTTCACCTGACACCCATATATGCCCGTTACCGGACCCCTCCCGGGGTAGACCCTTAGTCCAGGTGGAGCTATGTTCTTGGCCTAGCACCCTCCCTATATGGATCATATCCTTAATGCTTGTTAGACATATTTCTCTTTACAGCCGATATTTTACAAAAACTTTTATTATAAAACTCTCCTAGATAGAGCAAATTTTCACCCCCATTTTTTAAAATTTACATTTTAACACATACCAGACTCCTCTAATAATGGCCCAGACATACCAAGAACCCATACAAATGTAAAAATTACAAATGCATATTCCATGAGATAAAAAAAAAAAACAAAAATCTTATGAAAAATTGGAACTGGTTTTTTGCCTCCCATTTTTCCATACTTCTCTGAGAGAAACTTTATTTTTTGTTCTAATCACCCGTTTTCAGAATTATGTGAATCCGGTTTTATAATCATTGTAAAGTGAATTTTCATATGTTAAGGTAGCATAGCCCGGTCATGCGACAGGCTTAAAACCTCGGAGCAGGTGTTCAAATCACCTCCTTAATACTAGAAAGCTGAGGCTCGAACTCAGACCTGGAAGTCCAAAACTTCCTATACTCCAGTATAATACTTTCTAAAGTAGGGTCAGCTAAATAAGCTGTCGGGCCCATACCCCGAAAATGCCCGCCGGCCCCTACTAATGAGCCCACTATCCTGACTAATAATCACTACAAGTATTGTACTAAGCACCACCTTAATCACATCCACAACACACTGGCTAATAGCATGAACTTGCTTAGAAATCAACACCCTCGCCATAACCCCCCTCATCTCCAAACCCAACCACCCCCGAGCAACTGAAGGCGCAACAAAATACTTCCTAACACAAACACTAGCCTCAACAACCATCCTTTTTGCAACAACAAACAATGCAATATTAACCTCAAGTTGAGAAATCGGCACAGAGACCAACACCACCATAATAAAAATCATCACCCTGGCCCTAATGATAAAAATAGCAGCCGCACCATTCCACTACTGACTTCCAGAGGTCTCCCAAGGGACAACAACAATAGCCGCCCTGACAATCCTAACATGACAAAAAATTGCCCCTCTCTCAGTCCTATTAATAACCCACAACCAAACCAACCACCCCCTTGTAATAATATCAGCAATCCTATCAGTAATGTGGGGCGGATTGGGGGGGCTTAATCAAACCCAAATACGAAAGTTAATAGCTTTCTCTTCAATCGCCCACACTGGGTGAACCCTAGCCACAATAACCATCGCACCCAATATCTCAACTATCACCTTCGTAATCTACACCATCAATACCACCCCAATCTTTATGACCCTTAGCTCAACAACGTCAACAACAATTAAAGACCTAGGAACCCTATGAACCACCTCCCCTCACCTAACCGCAGCCACGAGCATCACGATCCTCTCCCTCAGCGGTCTACCACCCCTCACCGGATTCATGCCAAAATGACTAATCTTAAACAAAATAATCTCCTTCAACTTCACTATAGAAGCCACCATAATAGCCATAACTTCCCTATTCAGCCTATACCTGTACCTACGAATAATCTACCTCACATCAATAACCCTCCTTCCACAAACAACAGTCGCCCAAATAAAATGACGCACGACACACAAAAAACACACAATATTAGCATCTTCACTGATAGTCACCGCCACCCTTATACTACCCCTGACACCCAGCATATAGAAACTTAAGTTATATAAACTAGAGACCTTCAAAGTCCCCAAAAAAGACCACTTTAGTTTCTGTAGAGCTTGCAATACTACATCTCCTGCTTGCAACACAGATATTTTAACTAAACTAAAGCTCTCTAGACTAGTAGGCTTTGATCCCACAAAGAACTAATTAACAATCAGTTGTCCAAGCCGACGGACCTTAGTCTACTTCTCCGTTTTTGACCGGGAAGAAAAAACGGAGAAGCCCCGGGCAGCTGCCGACTTCAGATTTGCAGTCTGACATGATAACACCTCGAGGCTTGGCAGCAAGTGTGGGTCCTATGGGTAAATTTACAGTTTACCGCTTTAATCAGCCATACTGCCTGTGTTTATTACTCGTTGACTATTCTCAACAAATCACAAAGATATTGGAACTCTTTATCTGTTTTTTGGGGCCTGATCAGGACTGATCGGAGCAGGCCTAAGCATCCTTATACGCATGGAGTTAACCCAGCCGGGCTCTTTACTGGGTAGCGACCAGGTCTTCAACGTGCTGGTTACAGCTCATGCATTTATTATAATCTTCTTCATGGTCATACCCATCATGATCGGGGGGTTTGGTAACTGACTAATCCCTCTAATAATCGGGGCGCCGGACATAGCCTTCCCCCGTATAAATAACATAAGTTTTTGACTACTGCCGCCATCACTACTGCTTCTCCTAACCTCATCCTACGTTGAGGCGGGGGCGGGGACAGGGTGAACCGTGTACCCCCCCCTCTCGGGGAACCTTGTCCACTCTGGCCCCTCAGTAGATCTCGCTATTTTCTCGCTACACTTGGCGGGCGCCTCGTCCATCCTGGGCGCAATCAACTTCATTACTACGTGCATCAATATAAAGCCTAAATCAATACCTATGTTTAATATACCCTTATTTGTGTGATCTGTACTAATCACTGCTGTTATACTTCTACTCGCGCTCCCTGTGCTTGCGGCAGCCATTACAATACTACTAACTGACCGAAATCTAAATACAACCTTCTTTGACCCAAGCGGTGGCGGGGACCCCGTACTATTCCAACACCTGTTCTGGTTCTTTGGGCACCCAGAAGTATACATTCTCATTCTTCCCGGATTCGGGATTGTATCAAGCATTATTACCTTCTACACGGGAAAAAAAAACACTTTTGGGTATACGAGCATAATCTGGGCAATAGTGTCGATTGCAATCTTAGGGTTTGTAGTCTGAGCCCACCACATATTCACTGTCGGTCTCGACATCGATAGTCGGGCTTACTTCACAGCAGCAACAATAATCATTGCCATCCCAACAGGTATTAAAGTATTCGGCTGACTAGCAACACTCACGGGGGGCCAAATTAAATGACAAACCCCCATTTACTGAGCCCTTGGCTTTATCTTCCTGTTCACCGTCGGTGGAATAACCGGCATTATCCTAGCCAACTCATCATTAGACATTGTCCTTCACGATACCTACTATGTGGTAGCACACTTTCACTATGTCTTGTCCATAGGGGCAGTATTTGCCATCATGGGTGGCCTGACCCACTGATTCCCACTATTTACCGGGTACACCCTAAACCAAACTTTAACAAAAACCCAGTTTTGGGTAATATTCACAGGTGTCAACATAACCTTCTTCCCGCAGCACTTTTTAGGCCTATCGGGCATGCCACGTCGATACTCTGATTTTCCGGACGCCTTCGCCCTATGAAACACCGTCTCATCAGTCGGTTCGACCATCTCATTAGTCGCCGTACTCATATCACTATTTATTGTATGAGAGGCACTAACTCAAAAACGGATACCAAAACTAATCCTCGGAAAAAAAACCCATGTAGAGTGGTTCTACGGCAGTCCACCCCCTCACCACACCCACACTGAGCCCACCTTTATACTGAATAACTCCTATGCCTCAATCCGAGACTACATCCTATACATGGACTGACCCTGGCCCGAGAAAAGGCAGGTTCGATCTGCCATCTATTAATTTCAAGTCAATCGCATAATTATGCTTTCTTCCCGAGAATCTAGTAAACACATTATGTGGTCTTGTCATGACTAAGTCACAGCCAGTCTGTGGTTCTCAATGCCACACGCAACCCAATTTTCCCTACAAGAAGCCGTAGGCCCTACAATAGAAGAGGTCGTTTTCCTACATGACCACGTACTCTTACTCACCTTTCTTATATCCTTAGTAGTTATAATATTTGCCATAACTGCCACTATGGCAACAGTAACCCACAATGACCCAACAGAAGAGGCAGAGCAGCTAGAAGCAGCATGAACTGCTGCCCCCATCATAATCCTAATCTTAACCGCCCTCCCCTCTGTTCGATCTTTATACTTAATAGAAGAAGTATTTGACCCCTATCTGACCGTCAAAACTACAGGACACCAGTGGTACTGAAACTATGAGTACTCAGACAAAACCCATATAATATTTGACTCCTACATGATTAATACCCAAAATCTCTCACTTGGCATACCCCGCCTACTTGAAGTAGACCATCGTATAGTAGTCCCTGCAGGACTACAGACACGAGTTGTAGTTACCGCAGAAGACGTCTTACACTCCTGAGCGGTGCCCTCCCTCGGGATTAAAGTAGACGCGGTACCCGGACGACTAAACCAAATCCCCCTAGCCACATCTCGAACCGGGGTTTTCTTCGGTCAGTGCTCAGAAATTTGTGGGGCGAACCACAGCTTTATACCCATCGCAATAGAAGCCATCCCCCTTAACCTTTTTGAACAATGACTATCCTCAGAGCACTCACCAAGAAGCTTATAGAGCATTAGCCTTTTAAGCTAAAGAAGAAACGGGACTTTCCTTGATGAATGCCCCAACTAGATATCATTTATATCTTTACTGTATACTTGTGAGCCTGGTTTATTCTATGCTTAATTACACGAAAAATTAAAACCTATTCAATCACTACAGCGCCCCCAGCTGACACCACAACAGCCTGCCCGACAGTACGACTACCATGAACATAACCCTATTTCAACAATTTGAAAGCCCAGAGCTACTCACAATCCCTGCTAGCTTTATCTCCATGCTTATACCCCTACTCCTAATCCACCACAAGCCCCGGCTTTTAGGAAATCGCATAACCCTAGCCACCACCCTACTCCTAAAAACAACCCTAATAAACATAACCAACCAGCTATCTTTAAACGGACAGAAATGATCACGCCTTCTAACCAGTTTGTTCTTGCTAATTCTCTTGTCTAACCTAACAAGCCTACTACCGTACACCTTCACAACCACCTCTCAACTATCAATAAACATAGCCCTGGCCCTCCCCTTATGACTATCTACCATTGTCTTGGGTCTAACAACAAAGCCATCAACAACGCTAGCCCACATACTCCCAGAAGGGTCGCCTGGTCCCCTAATCCCATTTATAATCCTAATTGAGACAATCAGCCTATTGATACGACCTGCCGCACTGGGTGTACGACTCACAGCCAATATTACAGCGGGCCACCTTTTAATAACAATAATCAGCTCAACCGTATTAAACTTTATCAGCACTAATATTACACTGAGCCTACTAACAATAGCCCTTCTATTATTACTAGCACTATTAGAATTGGCAGTAGCCTGCATCCAGGCCTATGTCTTCGTACTGCTAACAACCTTATACCTGCAAGAAAACACATAATGACCCGCCAACTCCACCAATACCACCTTGTTGACCCCAGCCCCTGACCCTTAACAGGAGCCATCGGCTCCCTGCTCACAGCCTCAGGACTAGCACTATGATTCCATACCAACTCTTCAATCCTACTAAAAGTGGGGCTGCTCACCCTAACCCTAACCGTGTCTCAATGGTGACGCGACGTCGTCCGAGAAAGCACATACCAAGGACATCACACAAGCGGGGTCCAAAAAAACATACGGTACGGAATGATCCTATTCATTACATCTGAAGTCTTCTTCTTCCTTGGGTTCTTCTGAGCTCTTTACCACATCAGCCTGGTACCTGCCCCGGAGCTCGGAGCAGTATGACCCCCGACGGGCATTAGCCCCCTCAACCCAGTCGAAGTCCCACTGCTTAACACAGCAGTTCTACTGTCATCGGGGGCAACAATCACATGATCCCACCACACAATAATAAAAAGTAATAAAAAAGAAGCAACATACGCACTAATAACCACCATTATCTTAGGCATCTATTTTACAGCCCTCCAAGCATCAGAATATATAGAAACCCCCTTTGCTATTTCAGACAGTGTATATGGGTCCCTGTTCTTTGTAGCCACAGGATTCCACGGACTTCACGTAATAATCGGAACCTCCTTCCTAATAATCTGCCTGGTACGACTAACCAAATTCCACTTCACACCAACTCACCACTTCGGCTATGAAGCAGCTATTTGATACTGACACTTTGTAGATGTCGTGTGGCTGTTCCTGTTCGTCTCAGTTTACTGATGGGGCTCATATTTCTTTAGTATACTAGTATAAGTACCTTCCAAGCACTAGGCCCCTCGCGGGAAGAAATAATCAACCTCCTAACCTTAATAATTGCATCCCTAACAACCACAGTCCTACTATACGCCGTCAATACACTTATAGCCACAAAACCAAACACCGACAAACTTTCCCCCTATGAGTGTGGGTTCGACCCCCTGGGAAATGCCCGATCCCCCATCTCCATCCAATTCTTCCTAGTTGCCATCCTGTTTATTCTCTTCGACTTAGAAATTATCCTATTACTGCCAGTCCCATGAAGCTTAAACACAAACCCCCCAAATACAACAACAGCAATAGCCATAGTACTACTAATCACCCTCACCCTGGGTCTAATCTACGAATGACTTCAAGGGGGCCTAGAGTGGACAGAATGCTGAGGTAGTCTAACTAGACATTTGATTTCGACTCAAAAGAACTTAACCCATAAGCCTCAACAATGGAACTAATTAAAAACACCCTAACTATGACCTTTGTATTTGCTATGGTCAGCATATCCATACAACACAAACACCTTATAGTGGCTCTAATATGCCTGGAAACAATAATACTTCTACTATTTGTAATACTGACTTTATACGCCCTAACCACGACAACACTTTCACAAACCCCAATGCCTGTTATCTCACTCACAATCTCTGTGTGTGGCGCAGCAGTTGGGTTAAGCTTAGTTGTCGCAATCACCCGGACCCACGGAAGTGACTTCCTAAAGAACCTAAACTTGTTATAATGATAAAAATAACCTGTGCCATTATAATACTGACCCCAACAACCCTCTTACTACGACCAAAAGTGCTATACAAAACAACCAGCTCTTACTCCTTCTTACTCTCGCTGCTCAGCCTAGCACTAATGAAACCCCAATCAAACTCACACCTCCACCTAGATTACATCTCGGTTCCCCTACTTCTGCTATCATACTGACTCCTGCCCCTAACAATTCTAGCCAGCCAAGGTGTCATAGCCAAAGAGCCGACAGGACGACAACGAACCTTCCTGGCCGCCCTCGTAACCCTACAGTCTGCCATCTCCTTGACCTTTATGGCCAACAACCTGACCCTCATATACATCATATTTGAGGCCACCCTTATCCCCACCTTGGTTATCATCACACGATGGGGTCAACAAGCCGAACGATTAACAGCAGGCACCTACTTTATACTGTACACCCTGCTAACTTCTATACCCCTCCTCCTAGCCACTCTATTTATAAACAACCTTACATTTACCCCAACACCATTCTCCACAATCACACAACCAATTAACACATGGTCAGAATTCTTGCTCTGGGTGTCCTGCCTACTTGCTTTCCTAACGAAAATACCCCTGTACGGCCTGCACTTATGACTACCAAAAGCACACGTAGAGGCACCAATCGCCGGATCTATGGTCCTAGCAGCAATCCTCCTTAAACTAGGCGGATACGGCATGATCCGAATAATACAAACGCTGCCAACCACAAAAACCGACATATTTCTCCCATTCCTCGTCCTCGCCCTCTGAGGGGCAATTCTAGCTAACCTTACTTGCCTACAACAAACTGATTTAAAATCTTTAATCGCATACTCCTCCGTCAGCCACATAGGCCTAGTAATTGCATCAGTCACATTACAAACCCAGTGGGGTTTATCTGGGGCCATGCTACTAATAGTAGCCCACGGCTTCACCTCATCAGCACTATTTTGTCTCGCTAACACCACCTATGAACGAACCAACACCCGCATCCTGATCCTAACACGAGGGCTCCACAATATCCTGCCACTAGCCACAGCCTGATGACTCCTGACCAACCTTCTAAACATCGCCATACCCCCCAGCCTTAACTTCACAGGAGAGCTATTAATCGCATCCGCCCTATTCAATTGATGCCCAACAACAATCATTATATTCGGACTATCCATACTAATCACCGCTTCCTATTCCCTCCACATATTTCTATCCACCCAAATGGGCATACCACTAATAAACCTGCCAACACAGCCAACACACACACGAGAACACCTAATAATAGCCCTTCACATGACCCCCCTTATTATAGTCTCAATAAAACCAGAACTTGTACTCAGGTGTACCGTAATTTAAAAAAAATATCAAACTGTGACCTTGAAATTAGACACCTGCCTCGTACACCGAGAGGGTCTAAGACCTGCTAATTCTTCACTCTGGTATAATACCCAGCCCTCTCTTCTACTAAAGGATAGAAGATATTCCATTGGTCTTAGGCACCAAGAGCCTTGGTGCAAATCCAAGTAGTAGTGCATGAACTACGTAATCCCGTCTATTACACTAACTGTACTCCTATCATTAGCCATATCGACAGTCCAGCCCTCCAACAAACTCAACCCAAGTTTAACTAAAAATAAACTAATACTGTTATTTTTAGTCAGCCTAATACCGATAAACACCCTACTAAGCAAAAACTATGAAACAACGCTAACACCCGCCCCAATGATCAAGTTGACAGCAGAAAACATTGCCCCCTCCCTAACACTAGACACACTATCACTAACCTTCACCCCTGTAGCACTACTTATCACCTGATCTATTATCAGCTTCTCCTCCTGATACATGTCTAACGATCCGAACATCAATAAATTTATTAAATACCTTGTTATATTCCTTATTGCCATAATCATTATTATTACAGCAAACAACATGTACCAGCTTATTATCGGCTGAGAAGGGGTGGGCATCATATCCTTCCTACTAATTAACTGATGGGGTGCTCGAACAGGTGCCAACACAGCAGCCCTCCAAGCCATTCTATACAATCGAATAGGCGACATTGGACTGATCGCCACAATAGTCTGACTTATGTCCTTCTCCTCAATAAATATACAAGAACTACTAACCCAACACAATACAATAAGCGCCTTCCCCCTACTAGGACTAGTAGCTGCAGCTACTGGCAAATCCGCACAATTGGGCCTTCACCCATGACTGCCCGCAGCCATAGAAGGCCCAACTCCCGTGTCCGCCCTCCTCCACTCCAGCACCATGGTAGTTGCAGGTGTCTTCTTACTAATCCGACTTCACCCCCTCCTGGCCACCAATAAAATAATGACAACAATCTGCCTCATTCTCGGGGCCACAACAACCATATTCGCAGCAACCTCTGCAACCACACACAAAGACATTAAAAAAATCATCGCATTATCAACCACAAGCCAACTGGGACTAATAATAACAATAATCGGACTAAACCAGCCGACCTTGGCCCTACTCCACATAATCACCCACTCTTTCTTTAAAGCACTACTATTCTTATGCTCAGGTACGCTCATCCACAGCATAAATAACGAACAAGATATTCGTACAATAGGGGCCCTATCAAAAACCCTGCCAATAACCTCCTCATTTATCACAATCGCAAGCCTCTCCCTCATCGGCACCCCCTACCTATCCGGGTTTTACTCAAAAGACACTATTATTGAAACCATGATAAACTCCCACGTAAACTCATGGGCCCTTACAGCCACACTAATAGCCACTGCCCTGTCTGCCACATATAGCACACAAATCATCCACTTTGCACTAACAAACTACCCGCGCACCAATCACAGCACCCACCAAGAAGCAAAAAAAACAGTCCACCCATTAATACGGCTTGCACTCATATCAACGATAATCGGACTGTTAACCAAACTCTCACCTCTTCAAACCACAACCCAGACCACCATGCCAAAGGCCATAAAACTAATAACACTAGTAATCACCATTACAAGTATAACCCTCTCACTAGACATGCTCTACATCATCCCCCACACCTCCACCCCCACCCAAAAAACAACAGCCCTGTTCTTCAACCAACTGGCATTCTTCAACGCACTTCACCGCAACATCACAATAAATACACTAAAACTCAGCCAACAGATCTCAACAGAATTAATAGACTTATGAGCCCTAGAAAGCTGGGGCCCAAAAGGACTATCAGGCGTCTCCACCCACACTATCCGCCTATCAACACAACAAACCAACCTAATTAAAAACTACATAACCACCTTCACACTCACCCTGGTCGCCCTTTTAGCCCTTAGCGCAACCTAAATGGACGAAAACCACCCAGCCGGGACCAACTAAGAACCACTAAAACAGAAAACAAGGCTACAATCAAACCCCAAGAGCACACCAACAACCCTGCCCCCCCCTTAAAGTAAAACACCCCATAACCGTCCACCTCTAAGCACAAAAAATCCTCCCACTCAGATAAAACTAATAACACCCCCCCACCACACACAGAGCCCGCCCATAAATAAACTATCAACCCAACACCTAAGACTATTATAAGTCACTTCAAACCCGCGATATCAACAACACTACTATCCTTCTCCACACTCACACAATAACTGAACACCACAACCAAGCCCCCCAGATACACAATGTATATCACCAAAGCAGTAAATGTGCGACCCAGCATCACCACAAGCGTACAACAAAAAAAAGAAACGCCTATTAAAGCAACAACCCCGTGATACGGGACAACAACAACGCCCAAAACCACCACACTTAAAACCACAAAAACCACAATAAAACATAACGCATAATCCATCATAATCATAATTCTTGCTCGAACGAGACCTGTGGTCCGAAAAACCACCGTTGTAAATCAACCACAAAAACATGCTTCACCAACACACACTTACACTCTTTAACTTACTACCAGTAGGTTCAAACATCTCGACCTGATGAAACTTTGGGTCGATACTTATGACATGCTTAATAATCCAAATCACAACCGGATTTTTCCTAGCCATGCACTACACAGCCAACATTAACATAGCATTCTCATCCATTATTCACATCACCCGAGATGTTCCCTACGGGTGGACCATGCAGAACACGCACGCCATCGGCGCCTCCTTATTCTTCATCTGCATCTACATTCATGTTGCACGAGGTCTTTATTACGGCTCCTATTTAAACAAAGAGGTCTGAATGTCAGGCACCACACTGCTAATTACCCTGATGGCAACAGCCTTCTTTGGCTATGTCCTCCCATGAGGGCAAATGTCATTCTGGGCTGCAACAGTAATCACAAACCTGCTAACCGCAGTACCCTACCTAGGCAACACCCTAACTACTTGACTGTGAGGGGGGTTTGCCATCAACGACCCCACCCTCACCCGATTCTTTGCCCTTCACTTTATCCTCCCATTTGGCCTCATCTCCATAACTTCAATTCACATCATCTTGCTCCATAACGAAGGCTCCAGCAACCCCCTGGGAACCAACTCAGACATCGACAAAATCCCATTCCACCCATACCACTCCTACAAAGACCTCATACTAATAACCACACTAATCACCACCCTACTTTTAACTCTCACCTTCTTCCCGAACATACTAAACGACCCAGAGAACTTTTCTAAAGCCAACCCACTAGTCACACCTCAACACATTAAGCCTGAGTGGTACTTCCTATTTGCCTACGCAATCCTCCGCTCAATTCCAAATAAGCTGGGGGGAACGCTAGCCCTAGTACTAGCCATTTGTGTTCTACTTACAATACCCCTCACCCACACAAGCCTCGTCCGATCAATATCCTTCCGCCCAATAGCACAGATAGCATTTTGAACCCTCATTACCACTTTTATCATCCTCACATGAACAGCCACCAAACCAGTAGAGCCCCCCTTTACAGCCATCAGCCAAGTAGCCTCACTCCTGTACTTTTTATTCTTTGCCACTAACCCCTTGCTGGGCTGATGGGAAAACAAAACCCTAAAAGCCCACAGCTGCTCTAATAGCTTAACAACAAAGCATTGTTCTTGTAAGCCAAAGTCGGGCAGACCCCCTTAGAGCATCAAAGAGAGACACCCATCTCTGGCCCCCAAAACCAGCATTTTTCACTTAAACTACTCTTTGACTTTCAACCTGAATACTACACCAAGTGCCCAAAAATAAGTCTTAAATAATAAAATAATGCCCCATTTTGGGGCATTCTTACACCCTGTGCCCAAAATAAGTCTTAAATAATAAAAAATAATAGAAATTAACCTTTTTAAGGGCTATTCCCATACCAAATACCCAAATTTACCCAAAAAACGAGGAGATAGCATTTTTTCAGAGAATATTCCTTCCATAAACCCAAAATAAGTCTTAAATAACAAAATATTTTCCCCCCTTAGAGCAACCCCACATTAAATAACCAAATTTCCACTGTAAAATAAAACTCCCCGCCCCTCCCACTTCCCCTCCCCGCCATTTTAAACCAAAATAGTCTTTAATTAACCCTTGCATATTAGCTCGATAAAAAATCAAAATAAAGCTCTCCTAGGACCCCCCCCCCTACACCCCCCCTGTGTGAAGTGGTCAATTTCGGCTCACTAAAAACAGCCCTGAAAAATTTCCACGCCCCGCTATGTATATATTACATTAATGGTTTGCCCCACGCCTAATAAACGGGAATCCTACTATAATGATTAATATATAATCCTGGTTCATTAACATATATTTCCTGTCCCCATTTCCTGGTCGTTCCATGTTTCAGAGGATGTCTAGTATTAGTAACCATGACTATCTAAAACCTAATGGTGTCCCTTAATTCGACCCAGCCCGTGAAACCCTCTATCCTTCCCCTGATCGCATACAGTCCTGCTTCTCACGGCCATATCTCGCTACCCCTCCCATCTATGCTCTTTCCAAGGCCGCTGGTTACACCTTCAAGGTCATCTCAATGGTCCGGAACCACCCCGCCCTACTAGCTCTTTCCAAAGCCTTTGGTCGCACCCTTTATCCTGGTACATTCTGCCGCATGTTCTTATCACCTATGCTAGCTCCGCCCCTGGTTAGCTTTATTTCTCACTCCTTTCACCTGACACCCATATATGCCCGTTACCGGACCCCTCCCGGGGTAGACCCTTAGTCCAGGTGGAGCTATGTTCTTGGCCTAGCACCCTCCCTATGTGGATCATATCCTTAATGCTTGTTAGACATATTTCTCTTTACAGCCGATATTTTACAAAAACTTTTATTATAAAACTCTCCTAGATAGAGCAAATTTTCACCCCCATTTTTTAAAATTTACATTTTAACACATACCAGACTCCTCTAATAATGGCCCAGACATACCAAGAACCCATACAAATGTAAAAATTACAAATGCATATTCCATGAGATAAAAAAAAAAAACAAAAATCTTATGAAAAATTGGAACTGGTTTTTTGCCTCCCATTTTTCCATACTTCTCTGAGAGAAACTTTATTTTTTGTTCTAATCACCCGTTTTCAGAATTATGTGAATCCGGTTTTATAATCATTGTAAAGTGAATTTTCATA